TCTAAGGACGCGATCTAATAGATCGTTGTATCGAGTAGTTGGATCATAGTCTCTTACCATAAAAATGGCTGCATGTGCAGCAGCACCGACTATTAGAAATCCGCCAATCCACATGTGGTGTGTGAACAAGGAAAGTTGTGTACCATAGTCAGTAGCTAGGTATGGATAGGGGGGCATAGAGTACATATGATGAGCTACAACAATGGTTGTAGAGCCTAGCATAGCTAGGTTAAGAGATAATTGAGCGTGCCATGACGTTGTTAGGATTTCATAGAGACCCTTATGGCCTTGTCCTGTAAATGGGCCCTTATGAGCTTCCAAAATATCTTTAAGTCCATGACCAATACCCCAGTTGGTCCTATACATATGACCTGCGATCAGGAAAAGAATAGCAATAGCTAAATGATGGTGCGCAATATCGCTCAACCATAGACCTCCGGTTATTGGGTCTAGTCCTCCGCGAAAACTCAGAAATTCTGCGTATTTGGACCAATTCAAGGTGAAAAAGGGGGTTGCTCCTTCGGCAAAACTAGGATAAAGTTGAGCCAAAAGGTCGCGATTCAAGATAAATTCATGAGGAAGTGGTATCTCTTTAGGATCAACCCCAGCGTCAAGAAATTGGTTAATTGGTAAAGATACATGGATTTGGTGTCCCGCCCAAGAAAGAGACCCAAGTCCTAATAACCCCGCTAAGTGGTGATTCAACATGGATTCTACATCTTGGAACCAGGCCAATTTGGGAGCGGCCTTGTGATAATGGAACCAACCAGCAAAAAGCATTAACGATGCAAAAATCAATGCACCGATTGCGGTACAATAGAGTTGTAATTCATTAGTTATTCCAGATGCTCGCCAAAGCTGAAAAAACCCAGAGGTTATTTGGATTCCTCGGAAACCCCCGCCTACATCACCATTCAATATTTCTTGCCCTACTATTGGCCAAACTACCTGAGCACTGGGTCCAATGTGAGTAGGATCACTTAGCCATGCTTCATAATTGGAAAAACGGGCACCATGGAAGTACATACCACTCAACCAAAGAAAGATAATGGAGAGTTGACCGAAATGAGCACTAAAGACTTTTCGAGAGATCTCCTCCAAATCACCGGTATGACTATCGAAATCGTGAGCATCAGCATGTAGGTTCCAGATCCAAGTGGTAGTATCAGGGCCCTTAGCTATTGTTCTTGAGAAATGGCCGGGTTTGGCCCATTCCTCAAAAGATGTTTTTACAGGATCCCTATCCACAACAATTTTTACTTCTGGTTCCGGCGAACGAATAATCATTAAGTCCTCCTCTTTCCGGACAAGACATACAAAGAGACCCGCCAACTGTCTTTTTAGTGAACCTTTGAAAGATAGATATTATGATTAGTCCTTTTCTTTACTATCTACCGTCTACCGTCCTTCTACTTTTTTTTTTAGTTATTCACTGGAGCAATTATATATTGAAGTCAATCCGAGGCAAGTGTTCGGATCTATTATGACATAAGGATTAGGTGCCTAACGGACATTGTTTATTTTGGAAAATTATTTCCCGACGTACTAAAAAAAACCTTTTTTTAATTTACGAAGCTAGTGTATTTTTTTTTTTGAGGGTATAAGCTCCTATCTACATCTACTTTCCTTGAGTATAGATTTTTTTATTCGATTCCAAATTCCAAGATAACTCATTAGAATTATTAATAAGACGGTCCTGATATATTAGCAATATTTAGATCGCCCCCTTTATTCGCTTTATTACTTCTATTCTAGACCCTATCCCTATCGTTTATCCTTATGAAATATAATAAAAAATAGAAGGTAGAAGAAAGGGATATAATGAAATTCTTGATTCGATCTTCCGACCTAATTTATTTGATTAATGGATCAACAACCAAACCACCCATTTTATGAAAAAGGAGAGTGGTCTTATTCAAATTCAAAGCGCTTCGTAATCTTCAACCAGTTCTGTGCTTCAATATAATTTCCCGGAGTAAGCGCTATAGCTTGTTTCCAATACTCAGCAGCTTGATCAAACCAAGCTTCCGCAATTTCCGAATCACCCTGTAGAATGGCCTGTTCTCCTCGGTCGGAATAGGCAGTTCCTTCCCCTAGAACCGTACTTGAGAGTTTCCTACCTCATACGGCTCAGAAATTGCTATCCTAATTTCCCCTATCTTAACTAAATTCGATTTCTCAAAAATCGATCCAATTTCTTCTTGGGTTAAGCAGAAGAAGTTAATTACCTAAGTTTCAAACCCTAATTTTGATCAATAATCAGTTTGATCTTTTCTCCCACCTTCAGAAGAATGAAGCATAGATAGACCTATAGCCTTCGTTCGAATTTTCTGAAAGGTAACTATCTCGGTTTCTTATATGAAATTTCTATAGAATCCTTGAAAAAGACTTTTTCCCATAAGAAAGAAAAAAGAACTTACTATCTTTGGGATCTGATACTACACCGCTGCTTAATTCCTTAGTGGATCGGCTCTATTACATAAGCAGATTCCTAAATTTTGCCCCATATCATGGGATAAGTAAGCAGTTTTTTTTAGTTGTATCGACCCAGTCGCTCACTAATGGATCTTTACGGTGCTTTCTCTATCAATTTGGGAACTTTATCCATAGAGTAGTAGTATAGGCCATACTTTCTTCCTATTTTGATTCTCGTGAAGTGTCCTTCCTTCCTACAGCTGATAGGGCAAAATCGTTGTTTTGACGATCCCTATGTAGAAAGCCCTTTTTCTAGTATTTACTAGAAAATTTGATCCTTTCTTTTTTTTTTCTTCTTTCTATAGTGGAGATAGTCGCACGTAATGACAGATCACGGCCATATTATTAAAAGCTTGCGGTAAGAAGGGGTTTCGTTCTAGTGCCCGGAAATAATATTCCAAAGCCTTTGTATGCTCTCCATTGCTTGTGTGTATAAGGCCTATATTATAGAGTATATAACTTCGATCATAGGGATCAATTTCTAGTCGCGTAGCTTCATAATAATTCTGCAAAGCTTCCGCATAATTTCCTTCGGATTGAGCCAACATCCGTTACGGTCGTTCATTCTATTCAAAAAATCTCCGTTCCAAAACCGTACATGAGGTTTTCATCTCATACGGCTCCTCCCTTCTGTACATAGTACTAAGCGAAATAATCTATAGAATAAAAATAGAATTAGTCCCATCTTATTATGAACCGAAAGGGGCTGGTATTTTTCCAAGAAATCTCTAGCCAACCTTCCCGCAAGAGGTTTTTCTTAACACCAATGAATTCTATTAATGCTAGAGGAAAACGATAGCTCCAAGAATTTCTTTGTTCTCAACGCCTCCTATTTAGAGGAATTAGCCACTTCAACGATCTTTGATGGTTATAGGGGTATCCAAAGTACAAACCTGATGGTTGTTTGTTATCCCAACCATTCTTCCCAGCCCTGATACCGATCAGGAAAGGGCTAATTTCTAACAAAGTTTTTCTCTTGTTGATTCCTATTTCTAGGTGTAGTGCTTTTCTCCCCTATGCTGCCTATTGGTACTAGTAGAGTAGGATTGGCCTGTAATACAAAACCTATCCTGTAGGTGTAACCTTTCGCTCAATACTCAAATCTACAATTGAAGCATCTGAGGCCGCATCAATCGAGGATACACGACAGAAGGAATTGTTAGTTCACCTCACCTTCCCCAAGCGTGGGTTTCCTTTACTAATTTTGTTCTCTCTATGCGAACCCCCTCTCTTTCTCGTAAGACTGAGGTGTAGGTAGGGCTAAAAAAAAAAAACAAAAAAAAAAGAGTCAAATCGCACCATCTCTATAATAAGTAAATGCCCTTTTTTCCCCTGAGGTTGTCGGAATTATTCGCAATAAAATATTGGCTACAATTGAAGAGGTCTTATCAATGAAATTTCCATTTATACGGGATCTAGGCATAATTCCCAACCCATTCTATATAGAATTGTTTTCATTTCTTCACAAAATAACATAAAAACAAACACATTCGATTCTTATAAATCGATCGATCCATATGCTCTAAATGGATAAGAGAGGTATGGATTTTCCGCTCAGCTCAAATTGTCTCCTTTTCCTTCTGTTTGGACAAGAAGAGATATGAAATATTTGACTAAGATTGGATTTCATTCCACTTTTCTATTTCTCAACAATAACTTCTCTCATCAGCTATTTCGCGTTTTCAAAGTCATTAATTGTCTCATACCCTTTTTTAGATTTCGATTGTATGGCGTAGCGTACCTTATGCAAACAGAATTCTAGGGTTCCTCTATTTTATTATGGAATAAGAAGAATTCTTCCATTCTCTTTTTCTTTGGTTTGGGGAAAACCCAAACTAAAACTTTTCGAGGGAGCGGAATTCCTAGTAAAAAAATCCTGGATCCTTCCACTTAGATGAAAAGGAATTTTTCCAATAGAACCATGGAACCCCCGAGCCGTTGTGGTTGTACCTGTACTGCAGGAATAGGAAAACTCGCTATTCACTTAGTTTATTTTCCATAATAAGATTATGTAGGAGAGATGGCCGAGCGGTTCAAGGCGTAGCATTGGAACTGCTATGTAGACTTTTGTTTACCGAGGGTTCGAATCCCTCTCTTTCCGTTTCTCTTAATTGATCAACGTTAACGATCACAATGTATCAAATCAAATAACAATTTATTCCAGCAATAATACCTTTATTTAATAGAAATTTTTTATAGTAAATTACTGTGGTATGTAAAATACACATAGAGGAAAGAACAAAAAAGAAAAAAGGATCCTAGGGTTAATCCATTTATGCTAGTTGAATGGGAAAATACGAATTAAGGGCCTTAGGTCGATTTAGTTCGGGGAAAGGGGAAGGGGAAGAAAATTCTATGAACTTTTCCTTTTTTCGTTAAGTTCAAGTCTGACGAGAGTAATATTCTACAACTAACAACTCATTTATTTTGAGACCGACCCACTTCCTATCTAGGATTTTTTTAACTAGTCCTTTATATTGCAATGTGTCAATCGTCAAATGCTTTGGCAATTTCCCCGGGTCGGATGAAGCAATAGAATTTTGAATCAGACGTTTTGATCTTTGGTTATCCTTCGTAGTAATAATATCTCGGGGTTTGCAACGAAAACTTGGTATATCGACTATACGACCATTAACTAAAATATGTCTATGGTTAACTAATTGCCGGGCCTCAGGAATGGTTGAAGCCATACCCAATCGAAAAAGGATATTATCCAAACGCATTTCAAGTAATTGTAGTAAAACCTGACCTGTTGACCTTTTTGCTTTTCCAGCGATATGTACATATCTAAGTAATTGTCGTTCTGTCAGACCATAATGAAAACGCAATTTCTGTTTTTCTTGAAGACGAATACGATATTGCTCTTTTTTCCCAGAATGGAATTTCTTTTTCAGATTACTTCCGGATTTAGGTGTTTTTCTAGTGAGTCCTGGTAAAGCTCCCAGACGGCGTATTTTTTTTAAACGAGGTCCTCGATAACGGGACATGAAGACTCCTTGTTTATTTTATTGAAATTTCATTTTACACAATAAATTTCATTGTATTTACATTACAGAATACATCAAAATTAAAACTGAATTAAACTAAAGGATAAACAGAGTAAAATCTACTAAAGTACCACAAAAAATGGAATTTCATCAACATCTGGATTTTTTGTATATATATTATTTATTTTATTGTTTTGTATCTAGCAAAATTGTAAGGTAGAACCACATAATAGATCCTGGATTCTCCATTTAATTCGGAGAAAAAGAGGGATTCTTGTTCATGGAACATCGATATAGAAAAAAGCCGACTATCGGATTTGAACCGATGACCCTCGCATTACAAATGCGATGCTCTAACCTCTGAGCTAAGTGGGCTTACATAACAGAAATAGTGTAACAAATAGAAATATGTATAGTATAGGAAATCCGTAAAATGTCAGATCTTAATTATTAATCTTAGCTATTAACTAGTTCGAAATTGGAAGTTCTACTTAGAAAAAAAATACTAGAACTTCATAAAGATAAAGTTAACTTGATATGCTTAACTGGAGGATATCCTTAAATAGGATTATAGAAATTTTTGAACTTTCTTTTTATTTCTCTAATTCACAAATTGATTTTTCTAATAGAATAGAATCTATTCCAATTTCTATATTGAATTTGATTTCAGATATTTTCAATTTGATATGGCTCGGATGAGTAATCTAATACATAGAAAAGAATAATATATATGATGAAAGATATAATAAAGAGAAAATGCGAATTTCTTGGCATTTTCATTCGATCATTATAGACATTTTTTTTTTTGAGATATTTTGTTTTTTTTGTTATTTCTTAATAATTTAATGATTAATATTTCACTAAGGAGAACATAGAATCATAGCAAATGAAATTGCTAATTCTGATTAGAAAAAAAAAAGAATGAATATCAAGCGTTATAGTATGATTTTGAATACTCTAAAAAAGAAAGGCGGGGGGGGGGGGGAGAGAAAAACTTTGGGATATATTGATTCGGATTGAATTGCAAATACATCAACGATAGAATCAATTCAATTCTGAATTGCAATAAGCAGGGTCTGTCAAATAGAGACGAACTGCTAGACTACGTCGAGTAATGAATTCAACGATTCCAAAAAAAACTAAGAGATGGATGAAATTACACAAGGAATCCAGGTCTCAATCAAAGAAAAGGAAAATGGGGATATGGCGAAATCGGTAGACGCTACGGACTTGATTGTATTGAGCCTTGGTATGGAAACCTGCTAAGTGGTAACTTCCAAATTCAGAGAAACCCTGGAATTAAAAAAGGGCAATCCTGAGCCAAATCCGTGTTTTGAGAAAACAAGTGGTTCTCGAACTAGAATCCAAAGGAAAAGGATAGGTGCAGAGACTCAATGGAAGCTGTTCTAACGAATCGAGTTGATTACGTTGTGTTGGTAGTGGAACTCTCTCTAAATTTAGAGAAAGTAAGGGCTTTATACATCTAATACACACGTATAGATACTGACATAGCAAACGATTAATCACGGAACCCATATCATAATATAGGTTCTTTATTCTTTTTTAGAATGAAATTAGGAATGATTATGAAATAGAAAATTCTGAATTTTTTTAGAATTATTGTGAACCCATTCCAATCGAATATTGAGTAATCAAATCCTTCAATTCATAGTTTTCGAGATCTTTTAAAAAGTGGATTAATCGGACGAGGATAAAGAGAGAGTCCCATTCTACATGTCAATACTGACAACAATGAAATTTCTAGTAAAAGGAAAATCCGTCGACTTTATAAGTTGTGAGGGTTCAAGTCCCTCTATCCCCAAACCCTCTTTTATTCACTAACTATAGTATTTATCCTCTTTTTTTCTTTTTATCAATGGGTTTAAGATTCATTAGCTTTCTCATTCTACTCTTTCACAAAGGAGTGCGAAGAGAACTCAATGGATCTTATGCTGCTATTCATTGAATAGATTTCTTTTTTATTATAGTATCGGCAAGGAATCTCGATTATTAACTCTATTTTGAAGTATTATTAAGT